AAGTAATATTTCCATTTATTCATCAGAAGAAACGTCCCTTTTAAAGCAAGAATTGATTTTCCTTGATACCTAACATAATGCATGAAAGGATCTTTGAACAACCATAAATTTGCTTGAAAAGCCCTGGGAAAGTGCTCTCTTTTTCCATAGAAATAAATTCGTTCAATAAGGGCTCCAGAAGATGTTGATCGTAAGTGAGAAGATTGGTTACGGAGAAAGAGGAAGCCGGATTCATATTCACATACATGAAAAGTATATAGGAAGAAGAATAATCTCTGATTTCTTTTTGATTTTGAAAAAGAAGAACTGGCTTTCTTTGAATTTGAAGTAATAAGACTATCCCAATTATGACACTGATGGAGAAAGAATCTTAATAAATGCAAAGAGGAAGCATCCTTTATCCAATAGCGAAGAGCCTGAACTAATATTTCCAGATGGGCTGGGTAAGGTATTAGTATATCTAATACATAATTTAAATGTGAAAAGTTGTCCTCTAAAAAAGAAAATATTGAATGAATTGATCGTAAATTTTCGGATTGAACTACCCCTTTCCTTTCTAGGGAAGATATTAATCGCAGAGACAATGGAATTTCCATAATGATTGAAGAAACCTCTGACATTATTTGCGAATAAAAATGATTGGTCTGCCCCAAAAAAGGAGTCTGTTTAGAGTCATTAACAGAAAGAATCAAATGATTCTGTTCATACATTCGAATGATTAAACGTTTCACAATAAGTAAGCTGGATTTATTGTCATAACCTGCATTTTCCAACAAAATTGATCTATTTAAACCATGATCATGAGCAAGTACATAAATATACTCCTGAAAGATAAGTGGATATAAGAAGTAGTGTTGTTGAGATCTATCTAGCCCTAAATAGCTTTGGAATTTATCCATTTGAAATTCTATTTAAATGAAAGGTAGAGGACTTTGGGGGTTATAAATGATACATAGTGCGATACAGTCAAAACAAGGTATTATAGTACAAACCGAATAGATACCTCGGATCCAGATAAACTTATCAACAGATTCTCTATCATCTCTTTTTCCATTTAATTTTAAGTTTTTATGTTCGTTTTCCTTATAGGATGACAAGATGATTAGAAATCCTTTACTTTTTTCAACCCAATCGCTCTTTTGATTTTGGAAATTGATTTATCAATATACTGTTTCTTATACACATACATCTCCATTATTCCATTATAGAATGGAGAGTGGTAATATTTAGGATTCATTAAAAAATCAATAATATTTTTCCTGGGAGAAAGCCTTCCCGTATTGGGCACTAATATTTTTTTAACGTCTAATTAGATCGGGTAATCATTCAAATTCAGAATGAAAGCTCGTTGCTTTTTCTTTCCCTATAACTTTTTCTTTCCCTATAATAAAAATGAAATTAATTGAAGCCGTGGGGCCCTATCCATTTATTAATTCGACCCAACTTGAAATTGACTTCGGTTTGCTCCCTTTCAATAATTTAAAGAAGGCTTTGTACCGAGCCGGAAAGAATAAAATATTCTCAGAACTCTTAATTGATACGACATGCTATTTTTTCCATTCATTCCCTTTCAGGATCAGTCGCGGTCTTCCAAACTTTACCGATAGTATGGACGAATCCCTCGCTTCATCTAAATGTGTAAAAGATCCTAGCCGCACTTAAAAGCCGAGTACTCTACCATTGAGTTAGCAACCCAAATATAAAAGGGTATGTAGATACAATCAGAATAAAACAAAATTATTAAATTAAAGCATTACTCTACGAAATAAAAAATCTAAAAAAATTTTCTACTCTATTAAATTTTTCTACTCTATTTGGAACATAAAAATGACTAAATCAGAATCAGATGAAAAAATAAAAAATTGCCCGACCAAAAAAATAAATAAATGTAAAAATGGTAGAACATCCCCTATTTCTATGTTATCCACTTTTTCAATCAAAAATCCGGGTATCAAAGCTAATCCAACGAACCCATCATTTGAATCAACAAGTAAAAATAAAAAAGAAAACCTATGGGACGGAAATAAATAGATCTGCTTATCACGATGAATTATATTTGTTCGATACAACGTTGTCAACATAAAGGTTAAGAAAAGAATACGATGAAAAAATACAAAAACTTAAATTGAATAATAGTAAAAAAAAGGACTTGTGTTGGATTGGCACTGCATATACCTATATTTATATACTAAATTTTGAGTTTTTAGATTAGATGGAGAATAATATAAAAAAATTGAATCCATATAGAATAAAGAACTTCTATTCCTTGTTTGTTACTTGGTATTAGAGTTCAAATGAAAACCACCCGATTACAGGTAATGCCATAATTTTCTATTTTTTGAGGATCAATCAAATACGGTTTCCTTAGAAAAAGATTCTATAGAAAAGGATTCTATAAAAGCAATGAGAAATAGATACGAATAGACCAAGAAAGGAAATAAAAAAACATAGTATAGAAAAGATATCCAAAATGATATAGAAATCACTATCCTACCCTTAGTTTTTATTTCCTTAATTTAATTTTGTTTGATTAGGGCAAAGTTACTTAAAAACCTCTGCCTTTTTTAAAATATCCTGAACAGTTCCTGTAGGCTGAGCGCCTTTTTCAAGGAAATAGAGAATAGCGGGAACGTTTAAATAAGTTTGATTCTTGATCGGATCATAAAAACCCACTTTCCGAAGATCTCTTCCTTCTCTTCGAGATCGAACATCAATTGCAACGATTCGATAGACGGCTCATCGGGATAGATGTAGATGAAAAAGAACTCCCCCCCTAGAACCGTATAGGAAGTTTTCTCCTCGTACGGCTCGAGAAAAAATGATTCGAAGTTTTATCTATGGATAAAATTTGATTAGAATAAATAGGAAAGGAATCCGTAAAATAAATTAATAAATTCTATAATTTCAATTTCACTCATTTTTATTTAGCTTACTTCCTGAAGAAGAAAAAATCATTTGTACTCATAACTCAAGTTCAATAATATAATATCTCAAATATCTTAAAGAAAAATCTTTAATTTAATATATATATTTTTTTTGAGTGGTCTTTAACCCACCCTTTTTGTCTCGTTTAAAATCTATTTTGATTCGTTATTCGGATCCGTGAGACAATTGAAGTGGTGTTTCCTTGTTCTGGGATCCTTTATCTTTGTTTAAAATCATTGGGTTTAGACATTACTTCGGTGCTTCTTAATCCTTTCAAAATGGTAGCAACATACCCCTTTTGCGATTTCTTTCTATCAAAGAATCATACCGACGGTTGATTCGTGCGCGATACACTACGTATCGAAAAAGTTTTAGCCGTTCCAACAAATTTTTTGAATTGAAAAATTGCTCGAATCGGATCCTTTCGATTTCTATATCGAAGATATCGAAGATATACTTACGAAGTTGTTCCAATTTATGAATTGGCATTAACCCTAGATCGTTGCCCCTGAGAAATTAATCAATACTTTCTACTCGAGCTCCATCATGAACTATTTACATTACAACCCAATAAAAAAAAAGAAGGGCTCTAGTAGAATAGAACAAATGACGTCGAGCCAAGAGCACCTTCATTCCTATATAAAATGGTGGATGTAAGAAAAAGAATCCACACCGGATCGTGTCCTTCAAGTCGCACGTTGCTTTCTACCGCATCGTTTTAAACGAAGTTTTACCATAACATTCCTCTAATTTGGAACCAGTACGGAATTGATTCAATTATGGAATCATGAATAGTCATTGGTTCAGTCGGTACAGAGACAAAGTAATTTATATTTTTCTTATCTACATAGATAATAAAGATTTTTCTGAAGAAATATTAGCAAGACCCCAGCTTTTTTGTATGAATGGAACGTTTTTTTATAAATATCTATTTCAAAAAAATATCTAACAGAAATATCTAGAAATCTAAACTAAATAGATATAGAAATAACATAACTAACAGAAATCACACGAAAAAAGAAATTCTATTTTACTCTGCCTCTTCAAGTGACTCAATAAGATAGACCGGCCCATTTCCAACTTCCCAAAGAGTCAACCCATAAGGAATCATTACAAATCTTGATACTTGAAAAAGTTTCCAACTTCTACATCATTATTTGAGTCAAGTTTTACAGTAAAGACTCCCTTTTTTTATCATAAGAAATAAGAAAGAAAAATCTCTGTTTCTTTTCGAATGGAATTGTCAATGATGTAAAGCAAATAAGCTAAATCAAACAATAAAAAAAAATATCGAAAATATATATCATTGTTAAATAAAATATTTTAGGGATGCCAATTCTTTTTCACAAAAAGGGAAACACTATTGTCACTGAAACAGGATAAGAATACATACCTATAGGTTAAGCGCTTCCTCTTTTATATGTATTTTCATTTCATATTTTTTTTTTTAACCTGATGAGGTTAAGTAATCTTTCTACAACTATGATCTACGGCCCATCTTAGCTTTATCTGGGTCACAAAGGGGTTCAGTTACTTTTGCATATCATTTGAACTCGATTTAGTTCAGTTTGTGAAAAACTCAGATATGCTTCCGCAAAGAATCATTCAAAATCAAAAAAGAAGGAGGAATAATATAATATTCTATGCAATATTAGACCTTGAAACAGAACCTCCTTGAACAAAAAACAAATATTAGGATACAATGGATACGCTCTGGGACGGAAGGATTCGAACCTCCGAATAGCGGGACCAAAACCCGTTGCCTTACCGCTTGGCTACGCCCCATTTCCATTTTTATTGGACAATAATACTAATAAAGAATAATATTGGTATTAAGTCTTCGTCAATTCCAGTCCAACTATCTAGAGAAACTCTTTTTTCTTTATCTTTATAGAATCTATTATAGATTCATGCTAGGATTTTGGCATGTGTATATCTCGAATTCAACTGAATTTATTGATCATTACATATAATTCAATTAAGATATTGTATGAAAGTATGATTTCTTCTATTCTCCTTTGAGAATTGGAGGATTTTTGATTGAGCAGAAAAAAAAAAAAGAAGGATTTTTTTGTTTACCTTACTTTCTTCATTTTTCCTTAACTCAATCAAAATGCAATTATTTCGACGAAAAAAAAAGTCTGTTATGCTTAATATTTTTAGTTTGATCTGTCTTAATTCTGCCCTTTATCCGACTAGTCTTTTCTTCGCCAAATTGCCCGAAGCCTATGCTTTTTTGAATCCAATCGTAGATGTCATGCCAGTTATACCCCTGTTCTTTTTTCTTTTAGCCTTTGTTTGGCAAGCTGCTGTAAGTTTTCGATAAGAGCTTTAATACTATCCTAGAAAATTCATGATTTATTCGAGAAAAATTATAACAATTGATAAGATCAAATAAGTCTGACAGTATGAACCTTCGATTCAAACTCTCGGATAGTCGCGAGAAATCCGGCTCGCCCTATTTCCTTTCCCCATTTGAATCCTTTTTCGGGGAAATACCTTATGAGCTTAGGGTCCCTTAGAATATCTAATTGTGGGTATGAAAGTGATTTGTGGTAATTAAATTAAAGACTCTTATTACAAATTTCAACTTCATTTGATTTGAATTTCTGAACATTCTTTTCTATTTCTATAATTCATTTCTTGGTGTCAAAATAGGATATGTGATATAAAAGTGGAGGATCTATTATCTTTTCTCGTTTTTCTTTTTCAAAAAATGATCTTGGAGGTTGTGTAATGCTTACTCTCAAACTTTTCGTTTACACAGTAGTAATATTCTTTGTTTCTCTCTTCATTTTTGGATTCCTATCCAATGATCCAGGACGTAATCCTGGACGTGAAGAATAAAATAAAAATTTAGTTTTTCTTGTTTGATTTTACAATTTTATTAATATTTTATTTTAGCTATTCCACATATTTAATTTAATTAGGAAAAAAAAAATAAAAAGGGGTTTGCAAAAATTGAAAGAAAAAAATAGAAAGTCATCAACGGAAACGGAAAGAGAGGGATTCGAACCCTCGGTACGAATAACTCGTACAACGGATTAGCAATCCGCCGCTTTCGTCCACTCAGCCATCTCTCCCAATTGAAAAAGATAATTACTATGTTACATTACACATCAAGTAAGGATTAAATAAAGTATTTCTTTTACATTCTTTATCGTTATTATAGAATTAGCAATTCCATTTAGATGCTCGAAAGATCCAAATAGAATAGAAAGATAAATAAAGAGGACCTTCTTGCTTTTATTTTGTTCGAAGTGCCTTTTGGGCCTGGCCCGGTCAATACCCAGCCGGGCCTTTTTTTGTTCCAATGAATTCCCGTTTTTTTGTTTATAGGCAACATACTCTAAATAGCCAATTTGGTATCTGTGTAAAAATTTCCCTTCTGGGGTTTACATATACTTATCATTTTTGTTATAATAGAATCCAGAAATTGAGAAGGATTTTTGATTCAAAAGAATCAATTAAGTATGTATCCATTTGTATTTTCTTATGTCATTAGGGAAATCAAATTTTAGATTCAAATCCAAGAATAAGTCACGAATTCTCAGTCAACGAATAGTTAATGGTTCCCTTTTGTCATAAATTTCGGCTTTTTTAAGCGAAAATAGACATTTTATTTTTCAATAGAAAGTTGAGTGGAAGTTTTTCGGCATTGTGGGAAGATACGATACAATCTCGAGGGGGTAGATCAAATACATTACAATAAATAAATTAAATACAATACGAAAGGATAAAAACTTTTCTAATTTTTATACATAAATTTAGATTTAGAAAAAGGATTTTAAAAGGGATGCAAGATGCAAGTACAATAAACTAAAGTTTAGTAATCCAACCGAAAAAGGAAAATTTTTTCTATCGTTTTGGCGGCATGGCCGAGTGGTAAGGCGGGGGACTGCAAATCCTTTTTCCCCAGTTCAAATCCGGGTGCCGCCTCATCAACAAATGAATCTAAATCTCTTATTCTGTTCTGCTGTCTTATTCTGTTCTGGGGATTTTGTAAAAGCTTGGAAATCCTTGAATCTAAAATTCAAAGAAAGATTATATTGGATGGATTTTTTTATAGTTTATAGAAAACAAAAAGTGCAAAAAAATTATTTTTTTTTTTTTAGACCCGTCGTCAAGAGTATAATATACTATCTCCCAACTCCTTCAGAGAGACAATCGGGAAAGGGTACGAATTAGATCAAATAGGAAATAAAAGTATGTAATAGATAGCAATTTTTTTTACTTTGAAGGGCAAGAAAAAGGAATGGGTCTCTTTTTTTATTACTAGATAGAATAGATGTTCCATTCCATTAGTAACATTCCCTTATAGTGTCATTGTATATTTGACTTGTATTTAGTCTTTCCCTATTAGAAATCATATAGGAATTTTTGAAATGGATTTATTTGACTGGTTCATCAATAGTGTTCGGCCAGAATCCCTTTTTGACTCTGGACCATTCATTCTACTATTATTAGTGAGCAATAATGGAATAATTCTATCATAGAGATAAGGGATATAATTCACATGGATATAGTAAGTCTCGCTTGGGCTGCTTTAATGGTAGTCTTTACATTTTCCCTTTCACTCGTAGTATGGGGAAGAAGTGGACTTTAGAAGCACTCCTAATTTAGTTAACGGTATCAATTGTTTTATAGATCGTTCTGCAACTCATTTTTTATTTAAATTGAAATAATTTTCAATTTAAATAAAAAGATCCTCATTTCAAAATTCCCTTGGATTCTAGTGGATAAATGTATTCTATAACAGTAAAACGATTTTTTCAGATTCATCGGAATAAATAGATGTATCAAAGAAATAGAATCGGGTCCTACGTCAATTCCATATATGGATAAATAACTACATAGATTGAAGATAGAAGCTAATATAGTATACCAACTTTATTAGAAAGTCAAGTACAATTTTATTTTATACATTACTATAACACTAATAGAGAGTATGATAAGAAAAAAATTTCTTTCTTACCATACTCTCGGATCCCATAGAATACCGCCAATTATAGCCCGTTGATTTCATTTAATAGAATACTTTTCTTTTGATTTCTTCAAATATGGATAAGAATTCAGAAGTCAAGTTTCATTCAAAGTAATTAATTGTTTTGACTGACTGTTTTTACGTAAATTATAAGTAGAAAGGCAGTAGGAACTAAAATGAACAGTGCAGTAGCAATAAATGCAAGAATATTTACTTCCATAATCTCATCGTTTTTTTATTTCACAATAACTCGGGATTTAATCCCATAGAGATGATAAATCTTTCACCTGTCAATTCAATGAATGCATTACCTATCGATGATCTTGAATCGGATCAATATCATATCATGAATAACAATATCTGAGCTATTAAATTAATTCGTCGTCGAGAATTGAATAGTATAACATACGAAGATCCCTTATCCATACCGAATCCAATCTTGGATTCCCCGACCGAGCAAAAATTCCTTTTTTATCCTTTCTTTTTTTGTATGTAGTCAAACGAAGTATCATCTAACCACCCATCCGTTTCCATTAAAAACCCAAAAAGAGAGGAATTAGGTTCTAAATTTTAATGATCCAATTTTCTTTGGAAGACAAAGAAGTATGAGAAAGATGAGGCGCGGGATAAAAGATGGAATATTCTATCAACTTCACTATTTTAGTTATTTTAATTTTAGTTTAGGGTTTATTCTTTCTTTGACAGAATCCTGAAAAAAAAAAAGAGAGGAAACCTCTTCGGGATTCAATTATGCTCTCTGTCCCCTCTTTCACAGAAAATGGAGAGGCGAATTGATGTACTTATTGGATCCGTCGGGACTGACGGGGCTCGAACCCGCAACGTCCGCCTTGACAGGGCGGTGCTCTAGCCTATTGAACTACAATCCCAGGGAAATAAGAAGAGATCTAGCAGAAAATTTGAATTCTTTTTTATTCTCTTGTATCAGGTAAGGTATTTCTTAAGAACAAGAGAGTTCTACCGTCTGATAGTAGATTGGCAAATTGTTGGGCCGAGCTGGATTTGAACCAGCGTAGACATATTGTCAACGAATTTACAGTCCGCCCCCATTAACCACTCGGGCATCGACCCAACGCCTAAATTTTTTAGACGTTCCATAATAAACTTCCTTTCGTCTACCAGGCAGACTTGACAAATACGGCTACGGATCATTTGATAGAAAATACCACTCCTATAGTCTTGAGTCTTGGTACACCCCCAGAGGGACTTGAACCCTCGTTTTCTCCGTGAAAGAGAGAGGTCGTAACCACTGGACCATAGGGGCCTACGGCCGCCTTCATAAATCAACTAGAAATAAAAGGTCCCGAGGGCCGGCAAATCAAAAAGCACTAGAATATGGGTAATAAGACAAATACCATAGGTAATAAGAAAAATACCTTGAGGTAATATAAAAATAGAATAGGAAAAACATAATAGGTAAGGTAATAAGGCCTAGTAGGGTTACCTTATTAACTTTAACTTAATATAACTCAGGCCGAGATCCATCTTTAGTAGATCCATAGTATATAAATCAAATGGAAAAACTCCTTAAGTATTCTGGGGGTTAGTTAATGGTAATCAAATCAAACTTTACCATTAAACTATATAACCTTGAAACTTTATTTCATTGGTCTTTCTCATCTTTATCTCTCTCATTCACAAAGGGTTATGCGTTGGATCCATGATCCTTCACTCTGCAGTAGATTCAAGATGGTTTACCAAAATAGGATTTGGTCGGTCAAATTATATTGACCCCTAAGTCATACTGTCAATTGACAACACGACAGGACAGGAGGGTAATAAAAGAACGGAGAAGACATAGATATAGATATAAAATAAATAAATTAGATAGATATATCTGCGTTAATAATAATAAATATTCATATCATATAGTTTTCTGGTATTCAATATTCAAGTAGATTAGAATATCAATCAAGTAGATTAGAATATCAATATCAATACCGTTATATTATACTATAAAAATAAATAAATATAAAATAAATAATATTCTAAAAAAATCCCAAAGCATAGTAAGCCTAAGTGGGAGAATTCTGTTTCTAAGACTGTTTTATCAATTCCGTTCCGCTTGTATCT